TAAAGAAGAAAAGAAACTAATAGAAGTCGAAGACGCGGAATGGTAGTGAATAGAGAAAAAGATTCTTCTGATTTTCTTGTTCCTGAAAATATTCTATCTATCTCCTAGACGCCGTAGAGAATTGAGAATTTTCATGTCTTTCAATTCTCGTACTCGTAATTGGAAAGTTACGGAAGGAGATCCATCATTTTGCAATGAAAACAACATAAAAAACTCTGGACAATTTCGAAATCAGACCAAGCGTCTTAATACATATGCAAAAAAATTCATTATTGGCCCACCATTGATTCCAAGATTTAGCTTTTATGAATCGCTATTGGTTTGATACGAATAATGGCAGTCGTTTCAGTATGTTAAGGATACAGATGTATCCACAATTCATTTAGAGTTACTTAATAGCCTATTTCTTATACTATATCTCTATCCCGTGAAATTCTCGAGCCGAAAGATGGATGCATATGCTGTGTTTCATTTTGCTAAATGATATCAATTAAATGGTGTATCAATTCTATAAATTGGATATAGCAATAAATAAATCAGAAAAATTCTTTTATTTTAGATAGAAGAAACATTTCTTCTATCTAAAATAAAAGAATGTACCCTTCTATCCAAATCCAATTTGCATCGATAAAATAAATCTAAATTATAGATTCCAGCAGTAGATGAATAATTGCAAATTTTTGTGTGTACGAGATTCGAATAACTTCAAAATAACTGACATTATTTTTTATTTTTCCTGATCAGAAAAATACATGAAAAAGAAAGGAGGTAGAAAAATTTTTTGATTTATGGTTAAAGAAGAAAAACAAGAAAACAGGGGTTCTGTTGAATTGCAAGTATTCAGTTTCACCAATAAGATACGGAGACTTGCTTCCCATTTGGAATTACACAAAAAAGATTTTTCATCGGAAAGAGGTCTACGAAGACTTTTGGGAAAACGTCAACGTTTGCTGGCTTATTTGGCAAAGAAAAATAGAGTACGTTATAAGAAATTAATAAGTCAGTTGGATATTCGGGAGAAGTAATTTAATCGTTCGAATTTTTTTCTTATTTTATTAGTAGTCTTATAGTAGTCTTAGATTTTGCATTTTGATGAGCCTCGTTTTGAGGAATTCATGGAATAATGAATTAAGGAAGAAAAAAGAATATGAAGAAGGATACATAACATAAAAAAAAGAATAGATAAGATGATATTCGGCCCCCTCCCACATATTTAATCTCTTCTCCTATACAAAAACCAGCAAGACCTACTCCATTGATAATTCCATCAATGACACTTTTATCAAAAAAATGCGTTAGTTCGGCTAATCTTCTTATACCCAGAATAAAGACCCTAGTATAGAAAACATCTATATAACCACGATTATATGACCAACTGTATATCTTTTTTTTTACTTGATCCAAAAAGAACTTTTTGGGATTCCCTTTTGCAAGGGAATTTTTTAAATTCAAATTTTGAAAAAAAGAATAAGAGGATCCATAGCATATATATGCTATGAATAGACCAAAAACAGCTAAACTTACAGAAGAAATTGCATTAGTGAAAAACTCATATGAATTTATGGAATTTTCTTCGAAAAAGCTTATTGAGGGGGTTAGCCACTTTGATAATATGCTTAACTCCGATATTCCATTATCCCTTACTCCATTATCAAAATGGATTCCTATGGATCCAATGAACAAAGTAAAAAGCAGTAATATAAGAAGAGGAAATAGCATAGTATTTCCAGTTTCGCGAGGATAGACAAAAGTGTTTTTAGCTCCAAAGGGAGTACTGAAGAATCCTATCCTATTTCTTGTATTACCAGGAATTTTAGATATATTTTGTGAAAAAAAAGAAACTCCACTCTTCATTGTTGATAAAACAAAACCCCCATTGACTCCTTTGGGTATACTTTTTCCCCATAAGGATATTGAATACAAAGAACATTCTTTAGTACTACTGTAATTTTGAAAATGAACACGCAAATAGCCATCAAAAGTAAGTAAATATATCCGAAACATATAAAATGCAGTTAATCCTGCAGTAAAAGAGGCTAGAATTCCAAAAAAGGGTGAATACAACCAACTATTACTAAGGATTTCATCTTTGGACCAGAAGCAAGCAAGAGGTGGAATACCACAAAGAGAAAGTGTACCGCATAAAAAAGTAGTTCTTGTAATAGGAACATATTTTTTTAAACCACCCATAAGAACCATATTCTGACTTTTATCTGGTGAATATCCAACAAGAGGTTCCATTGAATGAATAACGGATCCAGATCCCAAGAACAATAAAGCTTTCGAATAAGCATGAGTAATCAAATGGAATAAAGCTGCTTGATAAGAACCTATACCTAGAGCTAACATCATATAACCCAATTGAGACATTGTAGAATAGGCTAAGCTTCTTTTAATATCTCTCTGAGCAAGAGCTAAAGTCGCTCCTAAGAAAAGTGTTATTGTACCTACTAAAGAAATTAAACTCATTATCAAAGGTAGGGATATGAAAAGAGGAAGAAGTCGAGCTAAAAGAAAAATCCCCGCAGCAACCATAGTTGCTGCGTGTATAAGAGCCGAAATGGGAGTGGGTCCTTCCATAGCATCGGGTAACCATACGTGAAGCGGGAATTGTGCAGATTTTGCAACTGCACCAAGAAATAATAAAAAAGCACATAAAGTAGTAAGTAATGAATTAATCCCATTATTAGGAATCCAGTTATTAGCTATTTTGAACAAATCCCGAAACTCTAAACTACCTGTTATCCAAAAAAAACCTAAAATTCCTAATAACAGACCAAAATCCCCTACACGATTAGTTACAAAAGCTTTTTGACAAGCACTCGCTGCAATTGGTCGTGTAAACCAAAAGCCTATCAATAAATAGGAACACATTCCCACAAGTTCCCAAAAAAAATAAATTTGTATTAAATTGGAACTAGTAACCAATCCCAACATGGAAGTATTAAAAAAACTTATATAAACAAAAAATCGCAAATATCCCTCATCGTGAGACATATAATCGTCACTATAAATAAGAACCAAGATTCCTACAGTAGTAATTAGTATTAACATAATAGAAGTAAGGGGATCAATCAAGTATCCAAATTCTAAGGAAAAATCATTATTGATTGTCCAAGACCATAGATATTGATAGATGGAACTCCCTTTTATTTGTTGAATAGACAGGTGAACTGAGAATACCAGAGCTATACTTAAGAGAAAAATACTAGGGAAAGCCCATATGCGACGAAGATTTTTTGTTGCTGTCGGAATAAGAAAAAGACCAAACCCCATTGACATAATAACTGGAAGTGGTAGAAGAGGGATTACCCAGGCATATTGATATGTATGTTCCATAAGAAAAGAAATAGCAATTTTTAATTGAAATTTATTGTTTCCGATTCACCAAACCTATTTTTATCTCTTTCTCAAGGAATTCAAAAAAAAAAAAATAAGAATAAGAAAAAAACTAGAATTCTGAATTTTTCAAAATTTATCTCATTGAAATATTCAAAAATTCAGAATGGGTTTAGTTGCTTAAATTAAAAAATTTAATCAAAGAATTTCGTTATTTAGTTATTAGATAAAAAAGGATATTTATTAAAATACAAAATACAAAAAAAGATTGAATCATTTTACTTTCTATTCCTACTCTTTTTTTTTCTTTCTGTTAAAATGAAATAGCTCTATTGTTTCGTAACTAATTGATTGAATTTCAACTATATTTAAATTATATATTTATAGGAAATTCTCGAATATTTCTTACTTCATATAAAAAGGAAATCCTAATGACTAGAATTATCTAAGTTTAATGACTAGAATTATCTAAGTTTTAGAATGTCTTGTTTAAGACACTAATTTTTTTTTTTTATTTTGACTGAAATTCCATTTTTGAATACCTTGTCAACTTAATTAACTATTTTAATTTTACCTTCTTTTTATCCTCCCATATGATATGAGGGCTTATGCCCCATACCTTATATTTATATATAGAATATATTTGATATATAAATTTTGATATATAAATTGTTTAATGTTTAAATAGAAAACCTTTGTATATAATATATCTTTGTATATATTGTATATTATTAAAACAAAGTTTTAAATATATATATGAAAAATACGCTAAAAAACTCTTGTCTTATCCACAAAAAACTCTTGTCTTATCCACGTTAGACAAAATTAAGTAGAAAAAATTAAAAATTTCGTTATCTTTCAGTATCTAAGTATAAATACTAAGAAAAAACAGAAAGAAGGATTGATTTACAACAATAGATATCTTTCACATACAACTAAATAGATGTCTTTCACATACAACTAGAAAAAACAAATTCCCTTTTTCAATGGCAGTTCCAAAAAAACGTACTTCGATGTCAAAAAAGCGTATTCGTAAAAATATTTGGAAGAAAAAGACTTATTTTTCCATAGTACAATCTTATTCCTTAGCAAAATCAAGATCATTTTCTAATGGTAACGAGCATCCAAAACCAAAAGGTTTTTCTGGGCAACAAACAAATAAGCAGGTTTTGGAATAATCTGACTATCCTAAAGAAATTCCAATTATTTTTATTTAATATGAATGAATAATTTGAATTAATCAATGAATCTACTTTTCTATGTAGAATTCCTGGGTAGAATATTCTTAGAACTAATCCCTCTGTTATTCTGTTATATAGAATAAAAGCTTTCGGTATATTGTGTCTTCAGTATTATTTTCCTATAAAAGCACTTTTGATAATAGAATCCTGCTATCTATTTTTTTATGAGGATTCTATTATCAAAAGTAGAGTATTTTTGCAAATGGACTCTCCCAATCTCGACGATTTGCCAGAAAATAACTATTATTCTTTTAAGTTAACTATTATTTAAAGTTAGCCGCTATGGTGAAATTGGTAGACACGCTGCTCTTAGGAAGCAGTGCTCAAGCATCTCGGTTCGAGTCCGAGTGGCGGCATTCTCGAAAAAGAATACAATAGATTAGAAAATGGATTCAATTCGAAATTTTGAATTTTGTAATGGGACCTTCTCCTTATGCTATTTGTAACTTTAGAACATATACTAACTCATATCTCTTTCTCAACCATTTCAATTGTAATTACGATTCATTTGATAACCTTATTAGTTCGTGAACTTAGGGAATTACGTGATTCGTCAGAAAAAGGAATGATAGCTACTTTTTTCTCTATAACAGGATTCTTAATTTCTCGTTGGATTTCTTCGAGACATTTTCCATTAAGTAATTTATATGAGTCATTGATCTTTCTTTCATGGGCTCTGTATATTCTTCATACCATTCCTAAGATACAGAACTCTAAAAATGATTTAAGCACAATAACTACGCCAAGTACTATTTTAATGCAAGGTTTTGCCACGTCGGGTCTTTTAACTGAAATGCATCAATCTACAATACTAGTACCTGCTCTCCAATCTCAGTGGTTAATGATGCATGTCAGTATGATGTTACTAAGCTATGCAACTCTTTTGTGCGGATCCTTATTATCCACCGCTCTTCTAATCATTAGATTTCAAAAGAATTTCGATTTCTTTCCTAAAAAGAAAAATGAAAATGTTTTAAGTAAATTTTTATTTAGTGAGATTGAATATTTCTATGCAAAAAGAAGTGCTTTAAAAAACACTTCTTTTTCTTCATTTCCAAATTATTACAAATATCAATTAACTGAACGTTTGGATTCTTGTAGTTATCGTGTCATTAGTCTCGGGTTTACCCTTTTAACCATAGGTATTCTTTGTGGAGCAGTATGGGCTAATGAAGCGTGGGGATCCTATTGGAATTGGGATCCTAAGGAAACTTGGGCATTTATTACCTGGACCATATTTGCAATTTATTTACATAGTAGAACAAATCCAAATTGGAAGGGTACGAATTCTGCATTTGTAGCTTCGATAGGATTTCTTATAATTTGGATCTGCTATTTTGGTATCAATCTTTTAGGAATAGGTTTACATAGTTATGGTTCATTTACATTACCATCTAAATGATTACATAACATAAAACCTTCATTTTATGAAGATTTTTTTCTATTTTTGTTTGGTTTGTGAACCCCTTTGAAAAGACGTTCAAAGGGGTTCACAAAAATTGGAAATAGATCTAATTAGACTTTTTTACTTTTTTCGGAATTTTTTGGTTTTTCCACTATGGAATATAGAGCGGACTAGTTAAAAAAAGAAAATCCTATTTAGGATAATAATTGGATAAAAGGGCCTCTACCCTATCAACGGATAGCGAGAGAACAAAATCTGGATAGATACCAATTCCTATTACTGGTAAAAAGATACAGATTAAAAGAAAAAGTTCTCGTGGTCCAGAATCCACAAAATTTGCGTTTGGAACATGAAATAACTTATATCCATAGAACATCTGGCGTAACATAGATAATAAATAAATAGGAGTTAATACCATTCCAATTGCCATTAAAAAAGTAATTAGCATTTTTGGCATTAACATAAATTTTGGACTAGTAATTAGTCCAAAAAATACTACTAATTCTGCAACAAAACCGCTCATTCCCGGTAAGGCAAGAGAAGCCATTGAAAAGCTACTAAACATAGTAAAAATTTTGGGCATTGGGATAGATATCCCCCCCAGTTCTTCGAGATAAACAAGACGCATTCTATCACAAGCCGTTCCCGCCAAGAAAAAAAGTGTAGCACCGATAAATCCATGGGATAATATTTGTAAAATAGCTCCATTTAGTCCAATGTTGGTTATGGAACCAATTCCTATAATTATGAAACCCATGTGAGATACGGAGGAGTAGGCTATTCTTTTTTTGAAATTTCGTTGACCAAGAGAGGTTGAAGCTGCATAGATTATTTGCACCGCTCCTATTATTACCAACCAGGGAGAAAATAGATAATGAGCATGAGGTAACAATTCCATATTGATACGAATCAATCCATATGCTCCCATCTTTAATAGTATTCCCGCTAAAAGCATACATGTACTGTAATGTGCTTCCCCATGGGTATCTGGTAACCACGTATGTAGAGGTATAATTGGCAATTTGACAGCATAAGCAATAAGGAAGCCAAAATAAAGTAGTATTTCCAATGTTGCGGGGTATGATTGATTAATCAATCTTTCCATATCTAATCTTGGTTCGTTGGAACCATATAAGCCCATACCCAGAACTCCGATTAAGAAAAAAATGGAACCGCCTGCAGTATACAAAATAAACTTGGTAGCTGAATATAGACGCCTCTTTCCCCCCCACATGGATAAAAGTAAGTAAACAGGAATTAATTCTAACTCCCACATGATAAAAAAAAGTAAAAGGTCTCGTGAAGAAAATAATCCTATTTGACCGCTATACATTGCTAGCATAAGGAAATAGAATAATCGCGAATTCCGGGTAACTGGCCAAGCCGCTAAAGTAGCTAAAGTAGTAATAAATCCTGTCAATAAAATAGATCCTAATGAAAGTCCATCGATTCCCAATCTCCAGTGGAAATCAAAAACATCTATCCATTTAGAATCCTCCCTTAATTGCATTAAGGGATCCTCTAATTGGAAATGATAACAGAATGCATAAGTCATTAGAAGGAATTCTAATAAACAAATAGAAATAGTATACCACCTAACGGTTTTGTTTCCTTTATGAGGTAAAAAGAAAATTAATGAACCTGCAAATATCGGCAAGACAACAAGTATTGTTAACCAAGGAAAATAACTCATGATAAAGTAATAAAGACAAGATACGTTTTGACCAGAAAAGCCCATGCTCGATTATTTAGAGCACAGGCTTCTTCGGTAAAGAGGAATCAGACGATTCAAGTGGAGTTTTTTGTAACGTATCAATAAGATAGAGCCATGCTGCGGGTTGTTTCAGGCCCTAAATAAACGCGAACACTTAAAAAATCTGTTGGGCAGGCGGATTCGCATCTCTTACAACCCACACAATCTTCGGTTCTCGGTGCAGAAGCTATTTGCTTGGCTTTACATCCATCCCAAGGTATCATTTCTAATACATCTGTTGGACAAGCTCGTACACATTGAGTGCATCCTATACATGTATCATAAATTTTTACAGAATGTGACATTGGATCTAGAAATTTTCCTTTTCAACATAAAAATTTTCGATCTGGTAAAAATAAAATTAATACTCTATAAGTTAGATGTATTGTAGATACCAGACGAAGCAATGGTTTATCCAAACTTTACCAAATAATGTAATATATTTCTTAATCTGTTTGTGAGAAAGCGTGAAAAGAGCCAAGAGACTTGAATTTTAGGCTTGAACATTCATAATTATACGAATTCTACATACTAATTCGAATTAGCCGATAAATTGGCTATCATTTTTTCAATATAAATTATTGCAATTTGAATATTGTAATATCAATGAATTGCAAAAATGCAAAATTAAAGCAATAAGTAAAAAAGAATAATCCGAAATAACCTACTTCAAAAATGGGTATTCTCAAATAAAAATAAGAAAAGAAGACTCAAATTTTATTATTTTGAATCTTTTTTTTTTTTTAATCTTAATGTTCCATATTATTATATTATTATATTATATATGCGTCTTTGTTTATTTGTTTAGAGGATTCTATATCTAATTATTCAAAAAATTTGATTGATTGATACGAGTAGATTTCTTGTTACGATGGATGGAAGAAAGAATGGATAGTCCAATAGCTGCTTCAGCAGCCGCAAGGGCTATAACAAAAATTGCGAAAATGTCTCCTTTTAATTGGCGACTATCAAATAGATCAGAAAATGTTACGAGATTTAGATTAATTGAATTCAGTATAAGTTCAAGACATATTAGAGCTCTAACCATGTTTCGGCTTGTGATCAATCCATAGATACCAATCGAAAATAAATAGACACTCAAAAAAAGTACATGCTCAAACATCATTAACTAACTCCTTATCAATCTCGATTCATTTCAATATGAGAGAATTGAACCGATTCAATTAATTAGAATAGAACAATTACGCAACAAAAGAGAAAAGAAAGTATTTGTTGTGTTAACAGTAGATGTGTTTTACTAAATACTAAATCAAAATTGTTATTCTTTAGTTATTTTTTTTACATTTGAAATTCTAAGAATTTTGATTCATTCCAAGTTCTAGGTATTTCTTATTGTCGAGCCATAGTAATTGCACCTATTAAAGAAACTAGAAGAATTAGGGAAATGAGTTCAAACGGAAGATAAAAATCAGTTGCTAAATGAATCCCAATTTGTTGAACGTTATTTATGAGACCCTGTTCTACTATTTGGTTTGATCTTGTAGTCCAAAGAATTCCATACCATGACGTATCTGGGATAGTAGTCATTAGTGAAAAAGGAATAGTTATACAAACGAGTGAAGTAAACCCATCTCCAATAGTCCAATAATTCTTATCTTTAGACCACTCGGAGCCATTTACAAACATTACAGCAAATATGATCAAGACATTTATGGCTCCCACATAAATAAGAAGCTGTGCGACAGCTACAAAGTAGGAATTTAATAGAAAATAGAATAAGGATATACAAACAAGAACTAATCCCAGCGAAAATGCAGAATAAATTGGGTTGGTAAGTAATACTACTCCTAGACCCCCTAGTAGAAGAACAAATTCCCCAAATAGCACAAGAATCTCATGTATTGGTCCAGGTAAATCCATTATGGATAAAAAGAAATTAATAGTATAAAATTTTTCATGAACTGAATAAAACTAAAAGATTCAAGGAAACAAAAAGGGATTAGGATATTTATATTTATAAATTGTATAGTTAGAAATCATATCACAAAAATCTACTCTCATTTTAAATCATGAATAATTTGTAATAAGCAGTAGTTATTCATTTTTCTTTATAGTTAGTAAAAAACTATTAAAAAACTATTGGATTCTTTTAACAAAAAAATCCTAGTACCTAGTAATCAGTAATTGTTCTTGAATTCCAAGATTTTTCTTCGTCTATTTTACTTTGAGACGAATTCCTAATTGTTTGAATTGTGTAATCTCCCATTATGGAGACTGGTAACCGACTCAAAGCAATTTGATTGTAATTCAATTCATGACGATCATAAGTAGAAAGTTCATATTCTTCCGTCATTGATAAACAGTTTGTCGGACAATATTCAACACAGTTACCACAAAATATACAAACTCCGAAATCAATACTATAATTAAGCAATTGTTTTTTTTTAATATCCTTTTCAAATCTCCAATCCACAAGGGGTAGATCTATCGGGCATACACGAACACATACTTCACAAGCAATACATTTATCAAATTCAAAGTGTATTCGCCCCCGGAAACGCTCTGATGTAATTGATTTTTCATAAGGGTAGTGAATCGTTATAGGTAAACGATTTGTGTGGGATAAGGTAATTATGAAACCTTGACCAATGTATCTTGCGGCGCGTATTGTTTGTTGACCATAACTAATGAACCCAGTTATCATAGGGAACATATTCTAAATATCTATGAAAAAGGTATGTTTCTTTCTCTTGTTTGTGAGAACTTTTGTATTGAAGATATTCTTAACTGTTATTGTATTATCTTATTTATAGTGAAACTAGTTGAGAATTATAGTGAAACTAGTTGAGAAGAAGTTGTTAATAAGAGATTGCCGAGAGAAATAGGTAAAAGAAATTTCCATCCAAGATTTAATAACTGATCCATTCTCATCCGGGGTAAAGTCCATCTTATTGTGATAGAAATGAAGAGAAATAAAAAAGCTTTAGTTAATGTAATAAGGATACCCATTATCATTTCCAAAATTCCAACCATTTTATTCATTTGGAAAAATCCAAAAAAGGATATATAGGAAATAGAAAAATTCCACCCGCCTAAGTAGAGAACAGTTACAAATAAGGAGGAAACTAATAAATTTAGGTAAGCAGCAAGATAAAATAAACCATATTTAATACCAGAATATTCGGTTTGATAACCTGCTACTAATTCTTCCTCCGCTTCTGGTAAATCAAAGGGTAATCTTTCACATTCTGCCAACGAAGAAATTAGAAAAACTAGAAAACCTATAGGCTGACGCCAAAGATTCCATCCAAAAAAACCATATTTTGACTGTGCTTCAACTATATCAACCGTACTTGAACTGTTAGATAATCATAGTCGATGATAACATCACAGTTCTCACCGCTATTCCAAAACCGTACATGAAACCTTAGCTTCATACGGCTCCTCTATGATCAGAAAAAAGGATTATTTCGTTTCGGTCTTATCCCCTGGGCGTAGATAGAATTAGGTAAGATAAAATGGATTGGAAAGTCCTAAATTAGACCAAAGCAATTCCGTCTGCTAAAATAATAAAAAGCGCTTCCGAATTGATCTCATCCTTTATATATATAATAAAATGACAGTTTTTCCTTGTTCAGTAATATCGGTAATAACTTAATATTGGAATAAAATACTCGTTATAGCAATTAATAAATGGAAAGAATTGGGTATTTAGTTCATGAGGAATTCTGTATGAATCTCGATAAAAGAAAGAATAAATAAAGATCCTTTTTTGTATTGCATTACATATCTTTTGTCCTATTCTTCTTTTCCAAAGGGATACTTAAAAAGAAAAAAGAAATAAAGGGTTAATTCGTTCTTGATAGCCATTTCCTTAACAAGTGAATGGGAATATACTCTGGATCGGAATCCGAAGAAAGTACTACTTGATCATTTCCACCAATTTCAAGTTCTTATTATGATTCCTTTTATGAGGAAAAATGTCTAATGATTTAGATTTTCTCATTACTAATCCTTTATGTACTTTAGTGTTCCTAATCCCTCACTAACTTTTTATGGATTCTTTTATATCGTTATAAGTTCTAGTAATAACTTAAAATATTCTAGTATTCTAGTAATGGAATTATATATCGCGAATCCTTTATTCTTGCCCGCTTCAAAATATGATGACTAATCAAACAATCCCAATCTTGGGGTAAAGAGTTTATTAAGTTTACTTCAACTTTTTTCTTGTACGTAGGAAATGAGATTTTATTGTTACTAAAAATTAATAAACTGTTTTGTTTCACTCATATAGCTATCTAGTTTAACTTACCAACCTGAATACAGAATAAGAAAAGTAAGTATTCAATGGATTTTATAAGAAAAGTTCCTTTTTTAACGAATCACACGTAGAGATATTGCTAGCACACAAAAAGTTAATGGTATTTCATAACTAATAGATTGAGCAGCTGCTCGTAGACCGCCTGAAAAAGAATATTTATTATTTGAGCTATATCCTGCCATAAGAAGACCAATAGGAGCAATACTTGAAATGGCAATCCATAAAAAAACACCAATACTAAGATCAGCTAAAATAAAATGATATCCAAAAGGGATAACTAAAAAACTTAATAAAACGGATATGACTGCTATAGAGGGTCCAATGCTAAATAAAGGAATTTCTCCTCGGGATGGGAGAATATCCTCTTTAAAAATTAGTTTAGTTCCATCTGCTATAGCTTGAAGCAGTCCCAGGGGCCCGGCATATTCAGGACCAATACGTTGTTGTATCGATGCAGATATTTCTCTTTCTAACCACACAATTACTAGTACTTCTATCGTGATTCCCAGTAGGAGGGTCAAAATAGGTAGAATCCATATCAGCCCATAAACTTCTTTTAATAATTCCGATTTCGAAAAAGAATTGATAGTTTCTACCTGTACCCTCTCTATTATCATTTCAACGATCAACTTCCCCCATAATGATATCTATACTACCTAATATCGTCATGATATCAGCCAATTTCATTCTTTTAACTAGCTGAGGAAGAATTTGCAAATTAATAAAACCGGGTGGACGGATTTTCCATCTCCAGGGGAAAAGACTGTCATCTCCTACTAGATAAATTCCTAATTCACCTTTTGGAGCTTCTACTCTTACATAAAGCTCTTGCTTTGATAATTCAAAATTTGGGGAAGGTTTTTTACCAAGAAATCTATATTCAAAATCATTCCATTCCGAATTCTTTGCTTTCTTAAAGCGGCGGGCTTCTAAATTTTCATAAGGCCCCCCGGGAATTTTCTCTACAGCCTGTTGAATAATTTTTATAGATTCCTTCATTTCACCAATTCGTACTAAATAGCGAGCTAACGAATCTCCTTCTTTTTGCCATTGGACTTTCCAATCGAATTGATTGTAAGACTCGTAAGGATCAATTTTACGAAGATCCCATTGTATTCCAGAAGCTCGTAACATTGGTCCCGATAAACCCCAATTTACAGCTTCTTCTCCGCTAATAAAACCGACTCCTTCAACTCGTTCTAAAAAAATGGGATTCTGTGTAATAAGTTGTTGATATTCAACAACTCCTCGTAAAAAATAATCACAGAAATCTAAACATTTATCCATCCATCCATAAGGTAGATCCGCAGCTACTCCTCCAATGCGAAAGTAATTATGCATCATTCGCATACCTGTAGCAGCTTCAAATAGATCATATATCAATTCTCTCTCTCTAAAAATGTAGAAAAAGGGAGTCTGTGCCCCGAGATCCGCCATAAAAGGGCCAAGCCATAACAAGTGAGAAGCTATACGGCTCAATTCTAACATAATTACCCGAATATAGCTGGCTCTTTGAGGTATTTGAATATTCTCCAAGAATTCTGGTGCATTTACTGTTATTGCTTCTGTAAACATAGTAGCTAAATAATCCCACCGTGTTACATAAGGCAAGTATTGTATAATAGTTCTGTTTTCTGCTATTTTTTCCATTCCTCTGTGTAAATAGCCCAATATGGGTTCACAATCAACAACATCTTCACCATCGAGAGTAACGATTAGTCGAAGAACACCATGCATTGATGGGTGGTGAGGGCCCATATTGACTATCATTAGATCTTTTCTTGTAAGTGGTAGACTCATATTCTTTTTTCTTCCTTAATTCATTATTCCATGAATTCCTCAAAACGAGGCTCATCAAAATGCAAAATCTAAGACTACTATAAGACTACTAATAAAATAAGAAAAAAATTCGAACGATTAAATTACTTCTCCCGAATATCCAACTGACTTATTAATTTCTTATAACGTACTCTATTTTTCTTTGCCAAATAAGCCAGCAAACGTTGACGTTTTCCCAAAAGTCTTCGTAGACCTCTTTCCGATGAAAAATCTTTTTTGTGTAATTCCAAATGGGAAGCAAGTCTCCGTATCTTATTGGTGAAACTGAATACTTGCAATTCAACAGAACCCCTGTTTTCTTGTTTTTCTTCTTTAACCATAAATCAAAAAATTTTTCTACCTCCTTTCTTTTTCATGTATTTTTCTGATCAGGAAAAATAAAAAATAATGTCAGTTATTTTGAAGTTATTCGAATCTCGTACACACAAAAATTTGCAATTATTCATCTACTGCTGGAATCTATAATTTAGATTTATTTTATCGATGCAAATTGGATTTGGATAGAAGGGTACATTCTTTTATTTTAGATAGAAGAAATGTTTCTTCTATCTAAAATAAAAGAATTTTTCTGATTTATTTATTGCTATATCCAATTTATAGAATTGATACACCATTTAATTGATATCATTTAGCAAAATGAAACACAGCATATGCATCCATCTTTCGGCTCGAGAATTTCACGGGATAGAGATATAGTATAAGAAATAGGCTATTAAGTAACTCTAAATGAATTGTGGATACATCTGTATCCTTAACATACTGAAACGACTGCCATTATTCGTATCAAACCAATAGCGATTCATAAAAGCTAAATCTTGGAATCAATGGTGGGCCAATAATGAATTTTTTTGCATATGTATTAAGACGCTTGGTCTGATTTCGAAATTGTCCAGAGTTTTTTATGTTGTTTTCATTGCAAAATGATGGATCTCCTTCCGTAACTTTCCAATTACGAGTACGAGAATTGAAAGACATGAAAATTCTCAATTCTCTACGGCGTCTAGGAGATAGATAGAATATTTTCAGGAACAAGAAAATCAGAAGAATCTTTTTCTCTATTCACTACCATTCCGCGTCTTCGACTTCTATTAGTTTCTTTTCTTCTTTAATGCAATAGCTATAGTTTGATATAGAATCC